AATAATCTCATTTTTCAATTATTCAACTATTTTATTTTACCAAGTTCAATGTTAGCCAGATTAGTCAACATTTATATGTTTCGATGCAACAACAAGATGTTATTTGTAACAAGTAGTTTTGTTGGTTGGTTAATCGGTCACGTTTTATTCATGAAATGGGTTGGGTTGGTATTAGTCTGGATACGGCAAAATCACTCTATTAGATCTAATCTACTTATTCGATCTAATAAGTACCTTGTGTCAGAAGTGAGAAATTCTATGGCTCGAATCTTTAGTATTTTCTTATTTATTACCTGTGTCTACTATTTAGGCAGAATACCGTCATCCATGGTTCTCAAAGAAACCTCAGTAACGGAAGAAAGGGGGGAAAGCAGAGAAGAAACAGATGTAGAAATAGAAAAAACTTCCGAAACGAAGTGGACTAAAGAGGAACAAGAGGGATCCACCGAAGAAGATCCTTCTCCTTCCCTTTTTTCGGAAGAAAAGGAGGATCCGGACAAAATCGATGAAACGGAAGAGATCCGAGTGAACGGAAAAGAAAAAACAAAGGATGAATTCCACTTTCACTTTAAAGAGACATGCTATCAAAATAGCCCGGTTTATGAAACTTCTTATCCGTATGGGAATCAAGAAACTTCGAAGTTAGAAATACTAAAAAAAAAAGAAAAGAAATTAGTAAATACAAAATCTCTTGTGGTTCTTCTTTTCGACTATAAACGATGGAGACGTCCGTTGCGATATTTAAAAAACAATAAATTTGAAAATAGTATAATAAATGAAATGTCACAATATATTTTTTTTTCCTGTGAGGATAGTGAAAAAAAAAGAATATCTTTTACCTACCCACCTAGTTTAAAAACTTTTTTCGAAATGCTAGAAATAAAGATGTATTTTTTCAGATCAGTAGAAGCGGTAAACTCAATTTGTAATGAACTAGAAACTCCATGGGTTTCTAAAACTGACCAAACCAAAACAAAATTAAGAACTGAATTTCTAACTAGACTAGAGGCTCTACAAAAAAGAACTTTTTGTCTAGATTTATTAACGAGATTGCGTATTGATGAAAGAAAAAAAGACTATTTGCTAAAAAAAAATGATCCCGGCGTAAACAGCCCCTATCGCGGAACAACAAAAAACATATTGGCACCACCACTCCTTAGTGAAAGTTCCATAAAAAAAAGGCCTGAGATTCCTTTGATAAATAATTTGATAAATAAAATACATGGTCTTATTATTGCTAATAATTTTATAGAATTTGAAGAAATAATCAATATGTATGATAAAAAAGTAAAAACATTACCAGTGGGAATAAAAGAAATTACTAAAAAAATACCCCGACGTTCATACAAATTAATTGACGAGTTTGAACGCCAAGAAGGAGAATACGAAGCAGCCGTATTAGATGATCCTGGAATGCGTTCAAGAAAAGCACGATTTGGGGTGATTTTTACTATAAATGAGCCTACTTATACTAATTACGAAGCAGAACCCGAGGAATTTTATTTGATGTATTATGCACAACAACCCGATTTTCGTCGAAATATAATTATGGGCTCGATACGAGCTCAAAGACGTAAAATACCTATTTTAAAACTGTCTCAAGCAAATGTACATTCCCCAATTTTTTTGTACAGACTCGACAAACCGATCCTTTCTTATTTTGATATCTCTGGACTGATTAAACTTATTTTCCGAAATTGGATGAAAAAAACTAAAGAATTTTCAGAAAAAAAAGATAAAAATGACAAGTATAAAAGAGAAGCAACAATAGGGATCGAAATAGCAGAAGAACCTCCGAATGGTATTCTAACTCCTCAATTAACAAGGAGTTGCATATTAATAATAAAATCAATTCTTAGAAAATATATTATATTACCCTCATTGATAATATCTAAAAATATTGGACGTATTTTATTATTTCAATTTCCCGAATGGGTCGAGGATTTCGAAAATTGGAATAAGGAAACGCATGTTAAATGCACTTATAGTGGTGTTGAACTATCCGAAAAAGACTTGCCGAAAAACTGGTTAAGTGAAGGTATTCAGATAAAGATCCTATTCCCTTTCTATCTGAAACCTTGGCATAAATCGAAACCCGAATTCCCTCAAATGGATCGAGTGAAAAAAAAAAGCAAGTGTTTTTTAACTGTGTGGGGGAGGACAACCAAACAACCGTTTGGGTCACCTCAAACCGAGCCTTCCTTTTTTGTACCCATTTTTAAAGAACTCATAAAAAAAATGATCAAATTGAAAACAAATTGTTTTTTCATTTTAAAAATGTTAAAAGAAATAAAAAACTGGATTAACAAAAGTGGTCTAGTTATCAAGAGACTAATAAATGCCCCCTCAAAAAATACAAAAATTCTTTTATTTGGGTTGAGCGAACTAGATGACTGGGGTGAAACTAACAGCGACAAAGATTTGCTAAAAAATAATAAAATAATTCACAAATCGCCCATTCCAACTCAATCAAAAAATTGGACAACACACTCGCTAACAGAAAAAAAACTGCAAGATATGACTATTAGAACAAGCACGATCAGAACTCAACTAAAAAAAATCATAAAAAGCAAGAAAAAAATTTTTAGAACTCCTGAGATAATTAATGGGTTTAACAAAAAGCGGCAGAGCATAAAACGATTAGAATTCAAAAAAATAGAAATTCTTTCTAAAATAGTAAAAACCCGACTGACTCGATTAATCTTTAACTCGCAGTATTTTATCAAATTTTTTATTGAAAGAATATACATTGTTATGGTCCTAGTTATTAATATAATAAGCATCAAAGGACAGCTTTTTGTTGATTTTGAATCAAAACAAAAAAAAATGCATAAGTACACTTACAATAATGAAATAAATAGGAATAAAAAAGAAAAAAAAAAAGACTTTCGAAACTTTAGACAGTCCTCTTTTTATATTAGTAATAAAAATTCAAAACTGTTTTTTGACTTCTCCTCTTTATCACAAGCCTTTGTAGGGTATAAATTATCACAAAGCTGCATTTTAAACTTATACAACTTAAGATTAAGATCCGCACTTCAATATCATGAAACATCTCGTTTTTTTAAAAATAAAATAAAGGATGATTTTGGAGTACAAGGAATATTTGATTCGGAATTAACAGCTAAGAAATTTATTACGTCTGGAATAAATGGCTGGAAAAGTGAGTTACAGAATCATTATGAATATAATATATCTCATATTACATCGTTTGGATTGATACCAAAAACATGGAAAAAGAAAAAAACTAGCCACTCTATACGACAAAATGAAAATAAGGATTTCTATGAAAACGATGGGTTAATTCCTTATGAAAAGGAAAGTAATGATTATGGATTACACTCATTATCAAATCACAAAGGAAATTTTAAAAAAAATTCTCGATATGATCTCTTATCATATAAATTTATTAATTATGAAAATAAGAATAGCTCAGATATTTTTCTTTTACCAGCACAAGGAAATAATAACCAAAAAATATCCTATAATTACAACACAAATAAACGAAAACTTTTTATGCTAGGCAATAACAATTCTTTAGGCGAAAAAACTATTACAGATATGAATAAATCTTTTTTTTATTACAGAATTCTCCATTTGTGTCTTAGAAAAAGGGTCAATATTGAAGACTGGATTCAGACTAATACCAAGAATACTAAGATAAGTAATTATCAACTAATTGAACAAATCGATAAGAAGGGTCTTTTTGATTTGACGACTCACCAAACTGAGCAAACCAACCCAAGGATTCAAAGCGTTTTCGATTGGCTGGGAATGAACGAAGAATTTCCAATTTTGAATGAAGAACTTTGGTTCTTACCAGAATTGATACTCCTTTATAATGTATATAAACTAAAACTATGGATCATACCAATCAAATCACTTCTTTTCAATTTTAATGAAAAGAAAAGTTTGAGTGAAAAAAAAAATATCATTCTAAAGCAAAAATGGAATCTTCGATCCGTTCTCGTAAATCAAGAAAAATATGTTTCAGAGTACGGTGATTTTTTAGACTATAGTGTAGAATCGGACATAAAAAAACGTATCACCGAAAGCAATACAGAGGAAGACCCCGATTTTTTACTAACAAGTCATTTGCTTGTTCAATTTAGATGGTCTTTTTTTTTCAATCTAACAATAATGAAAAATATCAAAGTGTATTGTCTCCTGCTTAGCTTGCGAAATCCAAGAGAAAGCGCTCTATCTGCTATTCAAAGAGGAACAATAAATCTAGATATAATGCCGAGTCATAAATATGTTACAGAATGGATGCAAAGGGGAGTATTTTCTATTGAACCGGTTCGTATGTCTATAAATAATCCTCGACAATTTATTATGTATCAAACCATACGTATTTCATTATTTCAGAAGACTAATTATCAAACTAATCCCAAGTATCGAGAAAAAATGGATTTTGCAAAATCCATTGCAAAAGAGCAAAAAATTCTTGAAAATAGAGACATAAAAAACTCCAGTTTGCTTGTTCTTGAAACTATTTTATCGCCGAACCGTCGAAAAGAGTTAAGAATTCTAATGTCTTTTAATTCAAAAAAAACCAAAGGTATAGATAGAAATCCGGGATTTTTCAACGGAACCAATGTAAAAATTTCTGGTCCATTTTTGTTTGAAAGCAACCGTCTTAATAGATTAAAGTTTTTTCTTTGGCCGACTTGTCAATTAGAAGATTTAGTTTCTATGAATCGGTATTGGTTTAATAGCAATACTGGGAGTTCTTTCAATATGTTAAGAATCCATATGTATCCACAATTCTAAATGTATGAAATGCATGATAGGATAGTTTTATTTCTATTCTGTAACATATCTCCCATAAAAAACTAAACAGACATAGACACGTATTGTCTTATATTCTAATACATGAATACTAATTCAATAATATATCAATTAGATCTATAATTTAAATTTATCAAAAGATTTTTATTATTTAAAGTTTTATTTGTCTCTCTTTTATTTTATGTTCTTAGTTTCACCCTTTTTCTATCTAAAGAATGAATTCAAATAAAAAAAAAAAGAATTGGATTATTAATTAGTTGCTTATTTTATTTTGACAATTTTGATCAAATTAAAAAGCCCAGAACGAAAAAAAATCGACCGGATTAAAATGTCCAACATTATTATTACTGATCCATAAAATTCATATTTTAAAAAAGTTGGAAAGGATTTGCTTTTATGCTAAAGAATTCAGTTTCCTCATTTATTCCCCCAAAACAAGAAAAAAAAGAAGAAACCAAGGGATCCGTTGAATTTCAAGTAGTTAATTTCACTCAGCAAATCCGAAGACTCACTTCACATTTGGAATTGCACAGAAAAGATTATTTATCTCAGAAAGGTCTAAAGAAAATTCTGGGAAAACGTCAACGGTTGCTGGCTTATTTGTCAAAAAAAAACGGAATACGTTATAAAGAATTAATTGATCGACTAGATATTCGGGAACCTCAAATTCGTTAATTTCAATAACTAAAATTGAATTTATTAGTTATTGTATTTTGAATTTTGCTGAATTTCTCTTTGTTTTCTGCAATTCCTATAAAAATGAATTAAGGAACAACCTATGAATGTACCAATTATAAGAAATGAACTTATGATAGTAAATATGGGACCTCACCACCCATCAATGCACGGCGTTCTTCGACTCATCATTACTCTAGATGGGGAAGATGTTGTTGATTGTGAACCAATATTGGGATATTTACATAGAGGAATGGAAAAAATTGCAGAAAATAGAACAATTATACAATATTTACCTTATGTAACTCGTTGGGATTATTTGGCTACTATGTTCACCGAGGCCATAACCGTAAATGCACCGGAACAGTTAGGGAATATTCAAGTACCTAAACGAGCCAGTTATATTAGAGTAATTATGTTAGAATTAAGTCGTATAGCTTCTCATTTATTATGGCTTGGCCCTTTTATGGTAGATATTGGTGCACAAACTCCCTTCTTCTACATTTTCCGAGAACGAGAATTAGTATATGATCTGTTCGAAGCTGCTACTGGTATGAGATTGATGCATAATTTTTTTCGTATTGGAGGAGTTGCCGCTGATTTACCGTATGGGTGGATAGATAAATGCATTGATTTCTGTGACTATTTTTTAACCGGAATTTCGGAATATCAAAAACTTATTACACGCAATCCTATTTTTTTAGAACGTGTTGAGGGAGTAGGAATTTTGAGTGGAGAAGAAGCACTAAATTGGGGTTTATCGGGCCCAATGCTACGAGCGTCCGGAATAGACTGGGATCTTCGTAAAGTTGATCATTATGAGTGTTATGACGAATTTGATTGGGAAGTCCAATGGCAAAAAGAAGGAGATTCATTAGCTCGTTATTTAGTAAGGATCAGTGAAATTGAGGAATCTATCAAAATTATTCAACAAGCTTTAGAAGGAATTCCGGGAGGACCTTATGAGAATTTAGAAATACGATGTTTTGATAAAGTAAGGGATTCCAAATGGAATGATTTTGAATATCGGTTCATTAGTAAAAAACCCTCTCCGACTTTTGAATTGTCGAAACAAGAACTTTATGCGAGAGTCGAAGCCCCAAAGGGCGAATTGGGAATTTTTATGCTAGGAGATGGGAAAATTTTTCCTTGGAGATGGAAAATTCGACCGCCGGGTTTTATCAATTTGCAAATTCTTCCTCAGCTAGTTAAAAGAATGAAATTGGCTGATATTATGACAATACTAGGTAGTATAGATATCATTATGGGAGAAGTTGATCGTTGAAATGATAATTGATGCAACAGAAGTACAAGATATAAATGCTTTTTCAAAATGGGAATCCTTAAACGAGGTGTATGAGATCATATGGATGCTTATTCCGATTTTGACGGTTATAGTGGGAATCACAATAGGTGTACTAGTAATTGTTTGGTTAGAACGAGAAATAGCTGCGGGACTACAACAACGTATTGGACCTGAATATGCTGGACCTTTTGGAATTCTACAAGCTTTAGCCGATGGTACAAAACTACTTTTCAAAGAAAACCTTCTTCCATCTAGAGGCGATACTTATTTATTCAATATCGGACCAGCCATAGCAGTCATATCAATTCTATTAAGTTATTCAATAATCCCTTTTGGCTATCATCTTGTTCTAGCCGATCTCAATATTGGTGTTTTTTTATGGATTGCCATTTCAAGTATTTCGCCAATTGGACTTCTTATGTCAGGATATGGATCAAATAACAAATATTCTTTTTTAGGTGGTTTACGGGCTGCTGCTCAATCAATTAGTTATGAAATACCAGTAACTCTATGCGTGTTATCAATATCTCTACGTGCGATTCGTTGAAACATTTTCCCTATTGTCCTTTTTCTTTTCGTTGGAAAGAAATTGTCTGAATTAAAGAAATCGCTTCATTTTTTTGTTCATTAACCCAACCGATGAACCCAATCCGATAGTTCTATGAGTGAAAGAAAACAGCTTCTAAATTTGCAGTCAAAATAGTAAGTCTCATTTCCTATGTATAAGGATTAAACAGAAGTAAACATAAGTAATTCACACTGTTTATCCCAAGATCGGTTGATTGATCATCCTGACTTGAAGCGGGTTTAAAATAATTTATGGGTTTTTCACTATCGTTTGTATATAATAGTGAGTTGATAAAAACGGCGTGGGTGGTTAGAAATACCAAGGTACACAAAGGATTAGTAATATAGATTATGAGAATTATATAAAAAAGCATTTCCGCATAACAGGAACACTCATGGGGGCTTAAAGTTGGTAGAAATGATCCGGTAGTACTTCCCACGATTCCGATCCAGAGTATGCCCCTATCCACTGAAAAAAAACTATCAGGAACGAAAGAATCCTTTTTGAAAGGACCTCCCTTTTTCCTTTTTTGAGAAAGAAGAAAAAGAAGAACAGGAACGAACAAAATAGAAAAATGCAATTCCAATAAAAAAGAACGACCTTTTTTATTCTTTCTTTAATATAGTTATATTCATAGGGATAAAAGTCGTGTAATGAGTGATGAAATAATGGAATATGTAATATTTTTTTCGTAATCGAAAATCCTGTATTTATATATATTATTAATTTCTATTATTAATTATTAAGGAGTATTTTATTGACGGATTAAGTTATTACTCAAATAATATTGAAAAAAATTATTAAATAAAATGAAAGTAAAAGGAAAGGATGAGATTAATTCAGAAATACTTTTTTTATAGCAGACGGAATTACATTGGGCTAATTCAGGGCTTTTCCATATATTTTGACTCTATCTAATATACAAGTATATCACGTTAAATAATACCAACCCGGTCCTTAAATTTAGTTAGGCTCCTAGAGGAGCCGTATGAGGTGAAAATTTCATGTACGGTTCGGTAATAGCGATAGTAACAGTAATGTTATCACCGACTATGATTTTCTAATAGTTCAAGTACAGTTGATATAGTTGAAGCACAGTCAAAATATGGTTTATGGGGGTGGAATTTGTGGCGTCAACCAATAGGGTTTACCGTTTTTCTAATTGCTTCTCTAGCTGAATGTGAGAGGTTACCCTTCGATTTACCAGAAGCGGAAGAAGAATTAGTAGCAGGTTATCAAACCGAATATTCAGGTATCAAATTTGGTTTATTTTTTGTTGCGTCCTATCTAAATCTATTAGTTTCTTCATTTTTTGTAATAGTTCTTTACTTGGGCGGTTCGAATCTCTCTATTCCATATATATCCGTTCCTGAACTTTTTGAAAAAGCAGGCGGAGTCTTTGGAACAATCCTTAGTATTTTGATTACATTAGTTAAAACTTATTTGTTTTTGTTCATTCCTATTACAACAAGATGGACTTTACCTAGGCTGAGAATGGATCAATTATTAAATCTTGGATGGAAATTTCTTTTACCTATTTCTCTCGGTAATTTATTATTAACAACTTCTTCCCAACTCCTTTCACTCTAACCATGCGAGTCTATACGTAGACTTATCTCAAACAAGAGAAGGAAACAATCATCAAATTATTGATAGCTATTCGCGATATGTTCCCTATGGTAACTGGGTTCATCAATTATGGTGAACAAACAGTACGGGCTGCAAGGTACATCGGTCAAGGTTTTATGATTACTTTATCCCACTCAAATCGTTTACCTGTAACGATTCAATATCCTTATGAGAAATTAATTCCATCAGAGCGTTTCCGCGGTCGAATTCACTTTGAATTTGATAAATGCATTGCTTGTGAAGTATGTGTTCGCGTATGCCCTATAAATTTACCTGTTGTTGATTGGAAACTACAAACTAGGATCCGAAAGAAACAATTGCTTAATTACAGTATTGATTTTGGAATCTGTATATTTTGTGGTAATTGCGTTGAGTATTGCCCCACAAATTGTTTATCAATGACTGAAGAATATGAGCTTTCTACGTATGATCGTCACGAATTGAATTATAATCAAATTGATTTGGGTCGGTTACCATTGGCATTAATTGACGATTACACAATTCGAACAATTTTGAATGCGACTCAAATAAAAAATGTCTAAACCCCTTTTAGAAAAAAGTTAGAATTACTAATGTAGTCTTTTGATAAAAAGTCATTTTTGTGAACTGCCGAATTGAACCTCAAAAAAGAATAAAGAATGATATTGGTCCAATTATTAGACCTATATCAATACTTATTCTTTCAATTTAAAATATATTCCGGATAATTTGACTTTTTCCTGGTCCGATCAATAAGGTCATGAAAGATTTCTATTTTTTTTCTTATTTTATATTATATATAATGGATTTACCGGGACCAATACACGATTTTCTTTTAATCTTTCTGGGATCAGGTCTTATATTAGGAGGTCTAGGAGTAGTATTATTTACTAATCCAATTTATTCCGCCTTTTCATTGGGATTCGTTCTTGTTTGTATATCCTTATTCTATATTTCATCAAATTCCCATTTTGTAGCTGCTGCCCAACTTCTTATTTATGTGGGAGCTATAAATGTTTTAATCATATTTGCTGTAATGTTTATTAATGGTTCAGAACATTACAAAGATTTCCAGTTTTGGACTGTTGGAGATGGAGTTACTTCAGTGGTTTGTACAAGTATTTTTCTTTCACTAATTACTACTATTCCAGATACCTCATGGTACGGGATTATTTGGACTACAAGATCAAACCATATTGTAGAACAGGATTTGATAAGTAATAGTCAAAAAATTGGGATTCATTTATCAACAAATTTTTTTCTTCCATTTGAGCTCATTTCGATAATTCTTTTATTTGCTTTGATAGGTGCAATTGCGGTAGCTCGTCAGTAATAAAGCTTTCGAACATATAAGATAAGAAATGCTTTAAATTCAATCCATTACCTAGTCTAAATATTAGAAATCTATTTTTTTGTCCTTGTTCCGTACTTTTTACATTCTAGTCAATAGAATAAGTTGCGTTGTTGTTCATATTGAAATGAATCAAGATTGATAAGGAGTCGGTCAATGATGCTCGAATATGTACTTGTTTTGAGTGCCTATTTATTTTCTATTGGTATCTATGGATTGATCACGAGCCGAAATATGGTTAGAGCCCTTATGTGTCTTGAACTTATCCTAAATGCAGTTAATATAAACTTCGTAACATTTTCTGATTTTTTTGATAGACGCCAATTAGTAGGAGATATTTTTTCAATTTTTGTCATAGCTATTGCCGCCGCTGAAGCAGCTATTGGACCAGCAATTATTTCATCAATTTATCGTAATAGAAAATCAACTCGCACCAATCAATCAAATTTCTTGAATAAATAATATCGATTCAACAATTTGAATCTTTATCGACGCAAATAAAACATTGTTATTCAGTAAGTCCAATTAGTATGTATGATATTAAATATAGGGTTATATTTCTGTTTACGAAGATGTACTAAATAAAAGTATCTTTACTCGTTTGTATAAGCTAATCCATAAATACAAATCCATTTTGTATAACAATTTTGGTAAATCATTGATTCATCTGATATCTAAATACATTATTCATGTACAAGTTTATTAGATTGAAAATTTATGACGTTCAACAATTTAGAGATTCAATGTCACATTCAGTAAAGATTTATGATACATGTATAGGATGTACTCAATGTGTTCGAGCCTGCCCCACAGATGTATTAGAAATGATACCTTGGGACGGGTGTAAAGCTAAACAAATAGCATCGGCCCCAAGAACAGAAGACTGTGTTGGTTGTAAACGATGTGAATCCGCCTGTCCAACGGATTTCTTGAGTGTTCGGGTTTATTTATGGCATGAAACAACTCGTAGCATGGGTCTAGCTTATTGATACGTTCAAAAAAAAAATAGCACTAATCCCTTTTTTACCGACAAAAACCCGTGCTCAAAATACTATATAGTTTCCATTTCTTTTTTTTTTTTTAGTACGGGTTTTTTATGGTCTAAGTGTATCTTATCTTTACCATGAACTTTTTTCCTTGGTTAACATTAATTGTAGCTTTTCCGATATCCGCAGGTTCTTTTATTTTCTTTATCCCTCAGAAAGGAAATAAAATAATTCGTTGGTACACTATATGTATATGTATTTTAGAACTCCTTCTAATGACCTATGCATTCCGTTATCATTTCCGATTCGACGATCCTTTAATACAACTGGCAGAGGAGTATAAATGGATACGTTTTTTTTCTTTTTACTGGAGATTAGGAATAGATGGACTTTCTATAGGACCTATTTTATTAACGGGATTTGTTACTACTTTAGCTACTTTGGCAGCTTGGCCAGTTACTCGAGATTCACGATTTTTCCATTTCTTGATGTTAGCAATGTATAGTGGCCAAATAGGATTATTTTCTTCCCGAGACCTTTTACTTTTTTTCATCATGTGGGAGTTCGAATTAATTCCTGTTTATTTACTTGTATCCTTATGGGGAGGAAAGAAACGTTTATACTCAGCTACCAAGTTTATTTTGTACACTGCAGGAGGTTCCATTTTTCTGTTAATGGGAGTTCTAGGTATCGGTTTATATGGTTCCAATGAACCAACATTCAATTTTGAAATATTATCTAATCAATCCTATCCTGTGGCATTGGAAATAATATTCTATATATTCTTTCTTATTGCTTTTGCTGTCAAATTACCGATTCTACCCCTACATACTTGGTTACCAGACACCCACGGGGAAGCACATTATAGTACTTGTATGCTTCTAGCTGGAATTTTATTAAAAATGGGGGCATATGGGTTGGTTCGGATCAATATGGAATTATTCCCCCGCGCTCATTCGCTATTTTCTCCATGGTTGATAATAGTGGGTACGCTCCAAATAATCTATGCAGCTTTAACATCTCTTGGTCAACGTAATTTAAAAAAACGAATAGCCTATTCTTCTGTATCTCATATGGGTTTCATAATTATAGGCATTGGCTCGATTACTGATACGGGCCTCAACGGAGCTCTTTTACAAATAATCTCTCATGGCTTTATTGGTGCTGGGCTTTTTTTCTTGGCAGGAACGGGTTATGATCGAATTCGTCTTGTTTATCTCGATGAAATGGGTGGAATAGCTATCTTAATGCCCAAAATATTCACGATGTTCAGTATATTATCGATGGCTTCTCTTGCATTACCAGGCATGAGTGGTTTTGTTGCGGAATTTATAGTCTTTTTTGGACTAATTACTAGTCAAAAATATCTGTTAATGACAAAAATACTAATTACTTGTGTAATGGCAATGGGGATGATATTAACTCCTATTTATTTATTATCTATGTCACGCCAGATGTTCTATGGATACAAGCTATTTACTGTTTCAAATTCATATTTTTTTGATTCGGGACCACGAGAACTATTTGTTGCGATCTCCATTGTTCTACCCATAATAGGTATTGGTATTTACCCGGATTTCGTTTTTTCATTATCAGTTGATAAGGTTCAAAGTATTTTATGTAAATATTTTTATAGATAATTTTTTATACAAAAATTTTTGACTTATTAACTCATTAATAGAAAAAGAATTGTAACTGGATCTATTTAGCTTTTGTGAGAGCCATTTGAATCAAGTCAAGTATTGTATTGATTCAAACGGCTCTTGACGTTCAACTAAGATTTATTTATTAGATTTTTATTTATCTATGCTATTTTATATCTCTAATCGGTAGGACTTTTTGAGTTTTTTTTTATTCAAGTAGATATTAATTGAAATGAACCATACCTATGTATCCCTATTCCTAATAGATTGACCCCAAAATAGCATACCCAAATTATAATAAAGCCCATAGAAGCTACAATTGCCGAATTGGCTACTTTCCTATTTGTATTTGTTCGAGTATGTAAATAAATCGCGAATATGGTCCACGTAATAAAGGCCCAAGTTTCTTTTGGGTCCCAATTCCAATATGATCCCCAGGCCTCATTAGCCCAGACTGCTCCGGAAAGAATCCCTATAGTTAAAAAGATAAACCCTAGACTAATAACACGATAACTCCAATGATCTAATTGTTGAATCAATTGGGATCGGGAATAATTTTTAGCAGAATCAAAAGAGGTCCTTTGTAAAACAGTCCTTCTTTTAGTCATGTATTGGATCTGACCAAAGTAAAAAAAATCAAAATGGCTGTTAGCAAAAATTTCGATATCCTTTCGAAATGTAATGACTAGAAGAGATACTGATAATAATGATCCACATAAAAGAGCTGCATAACCTAATAACATCATACTTACATGCATCATTAACCACTGGGATTGCAGAGCAGGTACTAATATTGTGGATTGATGCATTTCAGTTAACAGACTCGAAGTGGCAAATCCTTGAGTAAAAATAGCACTTGGTCCAGTTATTACGCGTACGTTTTTGTATGGAAACATATGAATAATCGAGAAACTCCATGAAAGGAAAATTAATGATTCACATAAATCACTTAATGGAAAATGGTGTGAATAAAGCCAACGACTAATTAGTAATCCTGTTATACAGAAAAAAATAGCTATTTGACCTCTTTCAGAGGAATTAGAGAGTCCTATCATTTCATCGACTATTAAGCTTATCAAATAAATTGTAATTACAATTGAAACAAGGGAAAAAGAAATATGAGTTAATATATGTTCGACAGTAAAAAATATCATATCCATTTTAAAAATAAGGTATCGGAATTTAATTTATTATAGGACTTATTGTATCTCTTTTAGAAGAGAATGTGCCGCCACTCGGATTCGAACCGAGATGCTCAAGCACTGCTTCCTAAGAGCAGCGTGTCTACCAATTTCACCATAGCGGCTTACTTAAAACGATAATAAGCTATTATTATTCAAGTGTCGAGATTTAATGAGGTACGTAAGTGTTCTGAACTTTTTTTAGGAAAGGTCTCAATTAATGAACTTAATAGTCAGGTTTGTTCAGGTCTTTTATTCTGTCCATTGTTGTATTTGTAACTAAAAAGTGATACCTCCTATCTTAACAAATTATAAATTCTAAAAAAAGATTGTGCGAAAGGGGTAGATGGGGGAAATCAAAATCCCCACCAGATACAAGGTTTCAAATAGTTTATTTTGAGTATGTTTTATATTTTATTATTTCCGGGGTGGGGATTTTGATTTCGCAACAAAATATTGCTTTCATCATTTTTTATACCATAGAGAATAGTCAAAAAGTTCCATTTGCGCTTTACTAGGTATTGCATTAGATAATAAAAATTTTGTAGTCCTATTCTACACTAAATTAACATTTGTCCGATTTCGATTATTTGAATCTGTTATTATTTAGGTGTCGGTACAAAAAAACTTTTTGAATTACCAGTATAAAGGGATTTTCCTAATGAAAAGGATTTTAACGCTGCCCAATATCCCTTCCTTTTCCACAACCTTTTATGAATACGCTTTTTGGCCAGAGAAGTACGTTTTTTCGGAACTGCCATTCAAAATTTAAAAGGTTTTTAAATAATATCATTGGATGTGAAAGACATCTATTGTTCATTGGATGTGAAAGACATCTATTGTTGAAAACTAATTCTTCTTTATAAAAAAAAACAAACAGCTTCCATTTCTATCTCAGTTTATTTTAATCATTTATACCTGGAATAAAATCCATCGACTAATTTGTCAACCCAGCTTTGACCTAATAACTAATTTAAATATAAAGTTTCCTATTAATTGTCCAAGTTGAAAGAAAGAATATACCTAATTTAAAAATTTTAATTTTTCTTTTATTTAAAACTAAGTATTCTGTTTTACCAAAGAAGTTATCCATGTTATTTGACCAATTTGCACTTCGTGATTTGAATATTTGAAGTATTGAAGAAACACTGAGAATAATTCAGAATAAGACTTTTTTAGTTCTTACCTATCTTGATTTTGTCTTTTACAATTAGATAGGATCTGGTGAATTAGAAACAATTTTGAAAGAAAAAAATTTTATGGAACATACATATCAATATGCATGGATCATACCTCTCCTTCCACTTCCAGTTCCTATGGGAATAGGACTAGGTCTTATCTTTTTTCCGACTGCAACTGCAACAAAAAATCTTCGACGTATGTGGTCGTTTCATAGTGTTTTCTTGTTAAGTATAGTTATGGTTTTTTCAGCCGACCTATCTATTCAACTACTAAATAGGAGTTCCATTTACCAATATATATCGTCTTGGACCATTAATAATGATTTTTCTTTAGAGTTTGGCTATTTGATTGATCCACTTACTTCTATTATGTCAATATTAATCACTACTATCGGAGTTATGGTTCTTATTTATAGTGATAATTATATGTTTCATGATCAAGGATACTTGAGATTTTTTGCTTATATGAGTTTTTTCAATGCATCTATGTTGGGATTAGTTACCAGTTCTAATTTGATACAAATTTATCTTTTTTGGGAATTAGTTGGAATGTGCTCTTATCTATTAATAGGTTTTTGGTTCACACGACCCCTGGCCGCAAATGCTTGCCAAAAAGCATTTGTGACTAACCGTATCGGGGATTTTGGTTTATTATTAGGAATTTTAGGTCTTTATTGGATAACAGGTAGTTTTGAATTTCGAGACTTGTTTGAAATATTCAATAACTTTATTTCTACTAATGGGGTCCATTTTCTATTTGGAACTTTATGCGTCTTCCTATTATTTTCTGGTGCAGTTGCTAAATCGGCTCAATTTCCCCTTCATGTATGGTTACCCGATGCTATGGAGGGTCCTACTCCTATTTCAGCTCTTATCCATGCTGCTACTATGGTGGCAGCAGGAATTTTTCTTGTAGCTCGGCTTTTTCCCCTTTTTTTAGTTATACCTTACATAATGAATTTCATATCTTTGCTAAGTATAATAACAGTACTATTAGGAGCTACTTTAGCTCTTGCTCAAAACGATATTAAACGAAGTTTAGCCTATTCTACAATGTCTCAATTAGGGTATATGATGTTAGCTTTAGGTATGGGATCTTATCGAACGGCTTTGTTTCATTTGATTACTCATGCTTATTCTAAAGCATTATTGTTTTTAGGGTCTGGATCAATTATTCATTCAATGGAGCCTATTGTTGGATATTCTCCAAATAAAAGTCAAAATATGGTTCTTATGGGTGGTTTAATAAAATATGTGCCAATTACAAAAACTGGTTTTTTTTTAGGGACACTTTCTCTATGTGGTATTCCACCTCTTGCTTGTTTTTGGTCTAAAGATGAAATTCTTACTGATAGTTGGTTGTATTCACAGATTGTTGGAATACTAGCTTGCTTCACGGCAGGATTAACAGCATTTTATATGTTTCGAATCTATTTACTAACTTTTGAGGGACATTTAAACAGTAACTTTCAAAATTATAGTGGAAAAACAAGTAGTTTGGCCTATTCCATATCTTTCTGGGGTAAAGAAAGTAAAAAAAAACACACACAAATGAGGTTATTAACTTTATTACCAATGAATAATAATGCGAGTACTTCTTTTCTTTCGACAAACCCATATCGAATTAATGATAATGTACCCCGACCCTTTATGACTATTACCGCTTTTGATAGTACAAAGACTTTATCCTATCCTCATGAAGTAGCGAATACTATGTTATTCCCGCTACTTCTATTGCTTTTAGTTACTTTTTTTGTTGGAGGCATCGGGATTCCTTTCACTCAAGAAGGAAAAGATTTGGATATATTATCCAAATCGTTAAACTCATCTATAAATCTTTTACATAAAAATTTTTCTAATTCTCTGGATTGGTATGAATTTTTTACAAATGCAACTTTTTCCATCAGTATAGCTTTTTTTGGAATATTTATCGCGTTTCTTTTATATAAACCTGTTTATTCAGCATTCAAAAATTTGAATTTAATTAATAAAAAAAAAAGGGGGGGTTCCTATTCCACTTTTTTTTTAGGAGAAAAAATAATAAATATCATATATAATTGGTCATATAATCGTGGTTACATAGATTATTTTTATAGAGCATTTTTAACTCCGAGTATACGAGGATTCGCGGAATTTGTTCATTTTTTGGATCGGAGAATAGTTGATGCAATTACGAATGGAGTTGGTGTTATGAGTTTTTTTATAGGAGA